GAAGAGGCCATAAACTGGAAAGTCTTGACCAATTCGAAAGATCATTCAATGTAGTTGAAATAACTGAATTAGGGGATGTTTGGTCAAGTAATGGAAAATCAATCAAATTCATAACTGTCTCAATGTAATCTTTTCCTTCTTTTTTCTTTTTTTGATTGTCTGAATATTCAGCTAAGACCATTCCAATGCTCCTTTTCGCCATGCATAAACTGAACCAACAATTAGGATAAGCACGAAAATTAAAGCTTCTATAAATACGGATACACCCAATACATCGAAACTCATTGCCCATGGATAAAGAAAGACCGTTTCAACATCAAAAACAACAAAAACTAGAGCAAACATGTAATAGCGGATTCGGAATTGTACCCAAGCGTCTCCCATGGGTTCTATACCTGATTCATAACTAGAGAGCTTCTCTGGTCCTTCACTAATCGGAGCTAAAACTCCGGAAATTACAAATGCCAAGATAGGAATAGCACCTGATATTATTAGAAATGCCCAGAAAATATCATATTCGTGAAGCAGAAACATAAATATTACTCCTATTAATGTGGAATAGGCTGAATTATTCGATTTGAATTGAAATTGTCAATTCATCCAGAACTTCTTAGGCGAAAAAAGAAAATTTTTTGATCAAACCCGCATAGTTTAGAGTTTGTTTTCTATAGGGCATGTCTTGTTTAAAGATTCATACAACGGAACCCCACTTATATTTATTTTGCATTTAGATTCCATTTACATATAGTGTAAATATAGGATGCTCTTACACAAACAAAACTCTCTTACTTTGTCTCGGTTTCTTCCTAAAAACAAAATATAATAAAGTAATTAAATACAAATACTAAAATAGTATATAAATATACTCTAACTATAATAGTAATAAATAATACTACTAATATCTATCATATTAGTATAACTATGTTTTTGTTTTTATAGTTTAGTTAATTTTATTTCGAATTTCCAATTGAATTCATATATATTTATATTATATATTTATAATTTATATTCGAATTTCATTTCCATTGGGGTAAAATGACTAGGGATTTCTAGCATATTCTACTTGAAGTATTCTTTTCATTAAAATCCAGGTAGAAAATCGTTGCTTCTATTGATTCGATAGGAATACATAAACATAATCTAATACATCGAACGATTCTATTCTATTTTATCTCCCTTCTTTGATCCTAGATTTCATCTCTATTTTCCTTACTTTATTGATTTGATTCAATCCGTTGAGTTGCGAGGAACCTTTACATATAACAACTCATATCTTTCTATACCAAAAAAATTAGAAACTTGGAATCTGTACTATACTCGCGGATCCTCTCAGAAATAAAAAGAATCGAGTACTAAAGAAAGACCGCGATTTGGGAAGAACAAAAATACTTGTTACGGCAATAACACTTAGTAAGACCAACCGATGGGTTGGGTTTCGCTACAAAAGGGGTTTGTTTTGGAGCAAACTTACACTACACAATGAAAGATAGCACAGAGTGATAGAATCAGTCATCAGTGGAATCATAAATGATCTACATAAGATACTTCTAATAGAAAAGAAAGAATCACACATTGTTGAACAATTCGATAGACCAAATCCCAAAACCGACCCAACTCATAGAATACAGAAGAAGGAACATTGATACATTAGGAACCAATTCATTATCTCTGCATTATATTTGAAACAACCAATTTGATTATTGTTCGGCCAAAAACTAATTAGTCGGAGTCGGGGGACTTCTACAAATACAAGACCAACAAAAGAATAGGTACTAGATCCGTGTAACTTAAGTATTGTATTCGACTTGATTGGGTCAGAATGCAGTTTTTAGACAGAATCATGTCATGATTTTCACTTCATAAATTGACTGGGATTGGGTATACCAAAACAAAAATATATCAGTAACTTTTTGATCATGGACAGGAAAAAAGTCATATGTAATTCATCCATGAAGATTAATGAAAAGGATAGGTATTTTATCCTAGATTTTGCAAATAGCGATTGGATCTGTTGGAATGAATTATTGTTTTTATTTTACTGTCCTTATGTATTGACATGGGCATGTGGTAATGCTTTCATTTCTATGGATAAAGGAACCTGTCAGTCCATAAACAAGTACTCATGAAGAAATGAAAACTATACTAAACTAAAATAGAATGTCTATACAAAAAAAAATGAAATGTGTTAGGGCTATACGGACTCGAACCGTAGACCTTCTCGGTAAAACAGATCAAACTGATTATTATCAAAATGATTCGAACTGTTTCAAAGACCCAACATGCATTTTGTTGCATTGGGCTCTTTCATCAACTGATTAATGTAAAGATCAGTTAGTCCACCATATTTTTTCTTTACAGGAAGATAATAAGATGGCTCCATGTGCTCTGCGATTCATCATTTGTATTCTGATCTAGGAGCAATACCAAAGTGTTTCAAAGAAGGGTTGCCTTGACTTAGGTCTGCCTCCGGCCTAGATCAACCTAAGTTAAATGGAGTCTC